CGGAAAAGAAATTGCACGTGTCGAATGGATCAGAGAAGGTAGGGTTCCCCTACAAACCATTCGAGCTAAAATTGATTATTGTTCCTATACAGTTCGAACTATCTACGGGGCATTAGGAATCAAAATTTGGATATTTACAGACGAGGAATAACGGTCCTTCCGTTGTCTTTCTGTTCCACTCATCCGATCCGGCAATTGAATAAAAATCACAAACTCGTTCATCTTTTTTCCAAAAAAAAAAAAAAATTCTAATTTTTCTAATTCTATAAGGTTGAATAACAATTCGATTGACTCCATATAATTGCTATGCTTAGTGTGTGACTCGTTGGTTTTTTATTTAGGGTTAGGATTAAAAAGCAAGGGACCACCCCCTAGTATGAACTAATAACTAGATAACTAATAACCAGCTCATTGCTTCGTATTATCTAGATCCAAGGAACCGGTCACTATATGATTGATGTATCGATCATATTGTTGTAGCAACTGAAATCTTACATAAAAGACAAGTCAATCAGATTCTAAGTGAAGCAAAAACAAAGGGATATGGATAGGTGGAGGGGTGAGAGAAAGAAAGAAAAAGAATAGCAATGATATATGATTCCAATATGTATGGTCTATGAACTATCTCAAAAAAGGCAGTGTAATAAAGCATTAATACGTATTTGATTCGTCCATAATTAATAATGAATTAGATGAATCCAATTCATAAGAAAAAATTATAAAGAGCATCAAGTCAATAAAGACTGAGTAGATTGATTTAGGAACAATTTTTATTAGGAGCTCCATTGCAGAGTTTGGGCCTAGCCATTAATCGAGAACGAGAAGCAATGGGAACGACGGAACCCGTGACTGCGTAAGATTCCTTGAAAACGAATCCTAATGATTCATTGGGTGGGATGGCGGAACGAGCCAAGAACCAATTCTATTCTGTTAGGTTATGGGATGCCCCTACGAATGAAAGGTGATGTTAAAAGGGCAAATATTCGCCCGCGAAAGCCTTATTGGATTGCTAAGTTTTGGGCGATTGAATAAAGGTAAAAATAAAGATTCATTAATTTAAGACAATTATTTTAAATTAAAATTAAATAAATATAATTATATTTTTTTTTTGATTCTATTATATATTCTTAGATTTACAAAATTTAATAGAAATTATAATATATAAAGATATATTATAATTATAAAGAAAATAAAAATAATAAAATAGAAATCTATTTATAATTTTATATACGAGCAAGATATAACAATTCCTACGTGACAGATTCGATCTCAAAAAATTCCATGATGTATTATTTTATTCATTAAATACAAATAAATATCTGTAATATTTTTTAATTGTTTCATTAGCGAGGAGCTGGATGAGAAGAAACTCTCATGTCCGGTTCTGCAGTAGAGATGGCATTGAGAAACAACCATCAACTATAACCCCAAAAGAACCAGATTTCGTAAACAACATAGAGGAAGAATGAAGGGAATATCTTATCGAGGCAATCGAATTTGTTTCGGCGGATACGCCCTTCAGGCACTTGAACCCGCTTGGATCACATCTAGACAAATAGAAGCGGGGCGACGAGCCATGACAAGATATGCGCGTCGTGGTGGAAAAATATGGGTACGTATATTTCCAGACAAACCTGTTACAGTAAGGCCTACCGAAACACGTATGGGTTCGGGGAAAGGATCTCCCGAATATTGGGTATCCGTCGTTAAACCGGGTCGAATACTTTATGAAATGGGTGGAGTATCAGAAATTGTAGCCAGAGAAGCTATTTCTATAGCTGCGTCCAAAATGCCTATACGAACTCAATTCGTTATTGTGGAATAGGGGTATGAAACGAAAGGGAAGGGGCCTTGTGATGAAAAAAACCGCAATTTCTTTATTTCTATTTCTGGACAAACAATATTTCTTCTTTTTTTCTTCGCGCTTTGAAAGAAAAAAAAGAATAATAATAATAATATGATTCAACCTCAGACCTATTTAAATGTAGCGGACAACAGCGGGGCTAGAGAATTAATGTGTATTCGAATCATAGGAGCTAGTAATCGCCGATATGCTCATATTGGCGACGTTATTGTTGCTGTAATCAAAGAAGCAGTGCCCAATATGCCTCTACAAAGATCAGAAGTAATCAGAGCTGTAATTGTACGTACATGTAAAGAACTCAAACGTAACAATGGTATGATAATACAATATGATGACAATGCAGCAGTTGTCATTGATCAAGAAGGAAATCCAAAAGGAACTCGAGTTTTTGGTGCGATCGCTCGGGAATTGAGACAGTTGAATTTTACTAAAATAGTCTCATTAGCTCCTGAGGTATTATAAATACTAATAGACGAGAACATAATCATAATATAGATAAGTAGGTCATCTAAAATAAAATTTATAGGCTATCTGAAATAGTAGGGTATCTAAATAAGATTCATTTAATCAGTAGAATGCATTAGTAGATTGTTTCTCACGCATATACCTTAAATAATAAAAAAAAGAATAAAAAAGCAGAGCATGTTGATTATATAAAAACTCGGGGGCACCAATAATTATAGTTCATCATGGGTAGGGACACTATTGCTGAAATAATAACTTCTATACGAAATGCTGACATGGATAAAAAAGGAACGGTTCGAATAGCATCTACAAATATCACCGAAAACATTGTTAAAATACTTCTGCAAGAAGGCTTTATCGAAAATGTGAGAAAACATCGAGTAAGCAATAAATTTTTCTTGGTTTCAACTCTGCGACATAGAAGGAATAGAAAAGGGCCATATAGAACTGTTTTAAAACGTATCAGCCGACCCGGCCTACGAATCTATTCCAACCATCAACGAATTCCTAGGATTTTAGGAGGAATGGGTGTTGTAATTCTTTCTACTTCTCGAGGTATAATGACAGACCGAGAGGCTCGACTAGAAGGAATCGGAGGAGAAATTTTGTGTTATATATGGTGATCTTTCTGGTATCCGAATTGCATCCGTAACTTCCTCTTTGTTTTGTGAAAAAAAAAGAGAAAAGGCGGGTTGTCTAATATCACTCCTCCTCCATTAGTTGATAATTCAAGGGGGTTACCTGGAATGAAAGAACAAAAATGGATTCATGAAGGTTTAATTACTGAATCACTTCCCAATGGTATGTTTCGGGTTCGTTTAGATAATGAAGATCTGATTCTAGGTTATGTTTCAGGAAGGATCCGACGTAGTTTTATACGGATACTGCCAGGCGATAGAGTAAAAATTGAAGTAAGTCGTTATGATTCAACCAGGGGACGCATAATTTATAGACTCCGCAACAAAGATTCGACCGACTAAGCGGCTTTTTCAACATCCCTCTCGTGCGGATGCAATTGGAGGTTCAAAATTTCAAGAGACTTATTTTCTTCCAAGGAGTAGATTCGAAATTAAGGTAAGGAATTACAAATATGAAAATAAGGGCCTCCGTTCGTAAAATTTGTGAAAAATGTCGACTGATCCGCAGGCGGGGACGAATTATAGTAATTTGTTCCAACCCAAGGCATAAACAGAGACAGGGATAATCTTTCTTAAAAGGGACTCTCAAAAGGACCCAATACACAAATAAAGGATCTGTTTTGACATGAAATGGATATTTCCGTATATCTCTGACTCATATTTATGAGATGATAAAATATGACAAAAACCATACCAAGAATTGGCTCGCGCAGGAATGGACGTATTGGCTCACGTAAGAATGGACGTCGAATACCAAAAGGAGTTATTCATGTTCAAGCAAGTTTTAACAATACCATTGTAACGGTTACAGATATACGGGGTCGGGTAGTTTCTTGGTCCTCAGCCGGTACTTGTGGCTTCAGGGGCACAAGAAGAGGGACGCCATTTGCTGCTCAAACCGCAGCCGCAAATGCTATTCGTACAGTAGTAGATCAGGGTATGCAACGAGCAGAAGTCATGATAAAAGGTCCTGGTCTTGGAAGAGATGCAGCATTACGAGCCATTCGTAGAAGTGGTATACTATTAAGTTTTGTCAGAGACGTAACCCCTATGCCACATAATGGATGCAGGCCTCCTAAAAAAAGACGTGTATAGAAATAAAATAAGAATTGAACGGATTTCAAGAGAAATAAATGATTCAATAATCTGATCAAATAATAAATATTATTATGCTTCGAGAGAAAGTAGCAGCATCTACTCGGACACTACAGTGGAAGTGTGTTGAATCAAGAGCAGACAGTAAGCGTCTTTATTATGGACGTTTTCTTTTGTCTCCACTTATGAAAGGTCAAGCCGATACAATAGGCATCGCGATGCGAAGGGCTTTGCTTGGAGAAATAGAAGGAACATGTATCACACGCGCAAAATCTGAAAAGATACCACATGAATATTCTACCATAGTAGGTATTGAAGAATCAGTACATGAAATTTTAATGAATTTGAAAGAAATTGTATTGAGAAGTAATCTATATGAAACTCGCGACGCATATATTTGTGTCAAGGGTCCTGGATATGTAACTGCTCAAGACATCATCTTACCGCCTTCTGTGGAAATAGTTGATACTACACAGCATATAGCTAGCCTGGTGGAACCAATTGATTTGTATATTGGATTACAAATCGAGAGGAATCGCGGATATCGTATGAAAACACCAAAAAACGCTCAAGAAGGAAGTTATCCTATCGATGCTGTATTCATGCCTGTTCGAAATGCAAATCATAGTATTCATTCTTATGGGAATGGGAATGAAAAACAAGAGATACTTTTTCTTGAAATATGGACGAATGGAAGTTTAACTCCTAAAGAAGCACTTTACGAGGCCTCCCGTAATTTGATTGATTTATTTATTCCTTTTCTACATGCAGAAGAACAAGACACAAATTTAGAGGACAATCAAAAAAGGGTTACTTTACCCTTTTTTACTTTTCATGATGGGTTGGATAAACTAAGAAAAAACAAAAAAGAAATCGAATTGAAATGTATTTTTATTGACCAATTAAAATTGCCTTCCAGGACCTATAATTGTCTCAAA